CCTCGAGAAATAGCAATAGAGCTTTTTCAGACATTTGTAATTCGGGGTCTAATCAGACAACATATTGCTTCCAACATAGGAATTGCGAAAAGTAAAATTAGAGAAAAAGAACTGATTGTATGGGAAATACTTCAAGAAGTTATGCAGGGACATCCAGTATTGCTGAATAGAGCACCCACTCTGCATAGATTAGGAATACAGGCATTCCAACCTATTTTAGTGGAGGGACGCGCTATTTGTTTACATCCATTAGTTTGTAAGGGCTTTAATGCGGATTTTGATGGGGATCAAATGGCTGTTCATGTACCTTTATCCTTGGAAGCTCAAGCAGAGGCTCGTTTACTTATGTTCTCTCATATGAATCTTTTGTCTCCAGCTATTGGGGACCCTATTTCCATACCAACTCAAGATATGCTTATTGGACTCTATGTATTAACCATGGGGAACCACCGAGGTATTTGTGCAAATAGGTATAATACATCTAATTACAGAAACTATCAAAGGAAAACTCTTAATAATAAGCAAAAGTACACGAAAGAGAAAGAACCCTATTTTTCTAGTTCCTATGATGCACTTGGAGCTTATCGTCGAAAACAAATTAATTTAGACAGTCCTTTGTGGCTCCGATGGCAATTAGATCAACGTGTTATTGGCTCAAGAGAAGTTCCCATCGAAGTTCAATATGAATCTTTGGGTACCTATCATGAGATTTATGGGAACTATCTAATAATAAGAAGCATAAAAAAAGAAATCCGTTGTATATACATTCGAACGACTGTTGGTCATATTTCTTTTTATCGAGAAATAGAAGAAGCCATACAGGGGTTTTGTCGGGCCTACGGCTAAACTAAGAAATTACGTGATACCTGTGAAAATTCTTTTTTTTTTCTGGTTTTTTAACTGATATCAGAATTCCGGAAATTCTTACGTAAATCGAGATTGAGAAAAGGAAGTTTTCGAATCACTGACTTAGACCCATTGTCGAATCCTACTCAATAGAATACGGAGGTAGTACTTATGGCAGAACGGGCCAATCTAGTCTTTCACAATAAAGTGATAGATGGAGCTGCCATGAAACGACTTGTTAGCAGATTAATAGATCACTTCGGAATGGCATATACATCACACATCCTGGATCAAGTGAAAACTCTGGGTTTCCAGCAAGCCACTGCTACATCGATTTCATTAGGAATTGATGATCTTTTAACAATACCTTCTAAGGGATGGTTAGTCCAAGATGCGGAACAACAAAGTCTTATTTTGGAGAAACACTATCATTGTGGGAATGTACACGCAGTAGAAAAATTACGTCAATCCATTGAGATATGGTATGCTACAAGTGAATATTTGAGACAAGAAATGAATCCTAATTTTCGGATGACGGATCCCTCTAATCCAGTCCATTTAATGTCTTTTTCAGGAGCTAGAGGGAATGCATCTCAGGTACACCAATTAGTGGGCATGAGAGGATTAATGTCGGACCCCCAAGGACAAATGATCGATTTACCCATTCAAAGTAACTTACGCGAAGGACTTTCTTTGACGGAATATATAATTTCTTGTTACGGAGCCCGTAAAGGAGTTGTCGATACTGCTGTACGAACATCCGATGCTGGATACCTCACGCGTAGACTTGTTGAAGTAGTTCAACATATTATTGTACGTAGAACGGATTGTGGCACTATCCGAGGTATTTCTGTAAGTCCCCAAAAAACACTGACTGAAAAGATTTTTATCCAAACATTAATTGGTCGTGTATTAGCGGATGATATATATATGGGTCCGCGATGCATTGCGACTCGGAATCAAGATATTGGTATTGGACTTGTCAATCGATTCATAACCTTTGGAGTACAGCCAATATTTATTAGAACTCCTTTTACTTGCAGAAGTACATCTTGGATCTGTCAATTATGTTATGGTCGGAGTCCCACCCATGGGGACCTGGTGGAATTGGGGGAAGCCGTGGGTATTATTGCAGGTCAATCAATTGGAGAACCGGGAACTCAACTAACATTAAGAACTTTTCATACTGGTGGAGTATTCACGGGTGGTACTGCCGAACACGTACGAGCCCCTTCTAATGGAAAAATAAAATTTAACGAGGATTTGGTTCATCCCACACGTACTCGTCATGGACATCCTGCTTTTTTATGTTCTATAGACCTACACGTAACTATTCAAAGTCAAGATATTCTACATAATGTAAATATTCCAGCAAAAAGTTTGATTTTAGTTCAAAATAACCAATATGTAGAATCAGAACAAGTGATTGCTGAAATTCGCACCGGAGCGTCCACTTTGAATTTTAAAGAGAGGGTCCGAAAACATATTTATTCTGAATCAGAAGGAGAAATGCACTGGAGTACCGATGTTTACCACGCGCCTGAATATACATATGGTAATGTTCATCTATTACCAAAAACAAGTCATTTATGGATATTAACAGTGGGTATGTGCGGATCTAGTATAGTGTCTTTTTCACTCCACAAGGATCAAGATCAAATCAATGTTGATTCTTTTTCTATCAAAGGGAAATATAGCTCTAATTTCTCAATGACTAATGATCGGGTGAGGAATCCATTTTTGAGTTCGAAGCTCCTTAGTAAAAAAAAAGGTGAGGGTCTTGATTATTCAAGATCCGATCGAATTAGACCCAAAGGTCATTGGAATTTCCTATGTCCTTCTATTCTACAAGAGAATTCTTCTTTATTGGCTAAGAGACGCAGAAATAGATTAATAATTCCATTACAATATTATGATCCAAAGCGAGAGAAAGAATTACTACTGCATTTTGGTATTTCCATTGAAATACCCATAAATGGTATTTTACGTAGAAATAGTATTCTTGCTTATTTTGACGATCCCCGATATAGAAGAAGCAGTTCAGGAATCATTAAATACGGGACCATAGAGGCGGATTCCGTCTTCAAAAAAGAGGATTTGATTGAGTATCGAGGAACAAAAGAATTTAACTCGAAATATCAAATGAAAGTAGATCGATTTTTTTTCATTCCCGAAGAGGTGCATATCTTACCCGTATCTTCATTCATAATGGTCCGGAACAATAGTATTATTGGAGTAAATACGCAAATCACTTTAAATATAAGAAGCCGCGTTGGTGGATTGGTCCGAGTGGAGAAAAAAAAGAAAAGTATTGAACTGCAAATTTTTTCTGGGGATATCCATTTTCCTGGAGAAACGGATAAGATATCCAAGCATAGCGGCATTTTGATACCGCCAGGGGCGGGAAAAAAAGATTCTAAGGAATCTAAAAAATTGAAAAATTGGATCTATGTACAGCGAATCACACCTACCAAGAAAAAGTATTTTGTTTCAGTTCGACCCGTAGTTACATATAAAATAGCTGATGGGATCAATTTAGCAACGCTTTTCCCCCAGGATCCCTTGTTGGAAAGAGATAATATCCAACTTAGAGTTGTCAATTATATCCTTTATGGAAATGGCAAGCCAATTCGAGGAATTTATCAAACAAGTATTCAATTAGTTCGGACTTGCTTAGTAGTCAATTGGGACCAAGAGAAAGATGGTTCCATAGAAGAGGTTCGTGCTTCCTTTGTTGAAATAAAGACAAATAATCTGATTCGCGATTTCATAAGAATTGAGTTAGTCCAATCGCCTATTTCATATATTATAAAAAGGAATGATATGGCGGGTTCGCAATTTCTTTTCAAGAATGGATTAGATTGTACCAATATTAATCCCTTTTATCCCAAGGTGAAGATTCCTTCACTTACCCAACATAAGGGAACTCTCGATATTGGTACGTTGTTGAATCAAAATAAGGAATCCTCATCTTTGCTAATTTTGTCATCATCCAACTGTTCTCGAATTAGACCATTCTCTGGTTCAAAATATAACAATGTGATAAAAGAATCCATTAAAGAAGATTTTCGAATTCCAATTAAAAGTTCGTTGGGTCCCTTAGGTATTATTGTACCTAAAATCATGAATTTTTATTTATCTTATCATTTAATAACTCATAATCAGATATTGTTAAAGAAATATTTACTACTTGACTATTTTAAACAAACTTTCCAAGTACTTAAATATTGTTTAATGGATGAAAATAGAAAGATTTTTAATCCGGATCCTAGTAGTGAAATCATTTTAAATCCATTCGATTTGCATTGGAACTTTTTACCTCACGATTATTGTGAGGGACCATCCACAATAATTAGTCTTGGGCAGTTTCTTTGTGAAAATGTATGTTTATTTAAATACGGACCACACATAAAATCTGGTCAAGTTTTAATTATTCATGTTGACTCTTTAGTAATAAGATCTGCTAAACCTTATTTGGCCACTCCAGGAACAACTGTTCATGGTCATTATGGGGAAATCCTTTCTGAAGGGGATACATTAGTTACATTTATATATGAAAAATCGAGATCCGGTGATATAACACAAGGTCTTCCAAAAGTGGAACAGGTCTTAGAAGTGCGTTCCATTGATTCAATATCAATGAATCTCGAAAAGAGAGTTAAAGGTTGGAATGACCGTATACCAAGAATTCTTGGAATCCCTTGGGGATTCTTGATTGGTGCTGAGTTAACCATAGCCCAAAGTCGTATATCTTTGGTTAATAAGATCCAAGAGGTTTATCGATCCCAGGGGGTACAGATCCATAATAGACATATAGAAATTATTGTGCGTCAAGTAACATCAAAAGTGTTGGTTTCAGAAGATGGAATGTCTAATGTTTTTTCACCCGGAGAACTAATCGGATTATTGCGAGCGGAGCGAGCGGGACGTGCTTTGGATGAAACAATCTGTTATCGGGCAATCTTATTGGGAATAACTAAGGCATCCTTGAATACTCAAAGTTTCATATCCGAAGCTAGTTTTCAAGAAACTGCTCGAGTTTTATCAAAAGCTGCTCTACGAGGTCGTATTGATTGGTTGAAAGGCCTGAAAGAGAATGTTGTTCTGGGAGGGATTATACCCGCGGGTACCGGATTCCAAAAATTAATGCACCGTTCAAAGCAACAAAGGAACATTCATTTGGAAATAAAAAAGAAGAATCTATTCAAGGCAAAAATGAGAGATATTTTGTTCCATCATCGAGAATTAGTTTGTTCTTGTGTCCAAAACAATTTTCATGATACATCAGAAGAATTATTTACATAATTTAATGATTCCTAAAAAGAGATTCGTTCTTTGAATTCAAATTCATGGAATTCGAATTCAACTACTTTTTATTTAATTTTTTTTATTTATTTGGTCTCATTTTGTGCTATTTGGTAATAAGGATTATAACGAATTTTAAAAAATTAATGGTTTGTATCGTATATCAACGGTCAATCCTTGGTAGAAGGTTCCGTCGGAACATTTATTTATTTCGAGCTACCCCTCGTTTCTTTTTTCTAAAAAAAAAAGGGAAACAATAAAAGGGAAGTGTGGGGAAAAATGACAAGAAAATATTGGAACATCGATTTGGAAGAGATGATGGAAGCAGGAGTTCATTTTGGCCATGGTACTAGGAAATGGAATCCCAGAATGGCACCTTATATTTCTGCAAAGCGTAAGGGTATTCATATTACAAATCTCACTAGAACCGCTCGTTTTTTATCGGAAGCCTGTGATTTAGTTTTTGATGCAGCAAGTAAAGGAAAACACTTTTTAATCGTCGGTACAAAAAAAAAAGCGGCTGATTCAGTAGCATCAGCTGCAAGAAGGGCTCGGTGCCATTATGTTAATAAAAAATGGCTTGGTGGTATGTTAACGAATTGGTCCACTACAGAAACGAGACTCCAGAAGTTCAGGGACTTAAGAGCGGAACAAAAGATGGGAAAACTTAATCGTCTCTCAAAAAGAGATGCAGCAATGTTCAAAAGACAATTATCTACCCTACAAACATATCTGGGCGGGATCAAATATATGACGGAGTTACCCGATATTGTAATTATCGTTGATCAACAAGAAGAATATACGGCTCTTCGAGAATGTATCATTTTGGGGATTCCGACAATTTGTATAATCGATACAAATTGTAACCCGGATCTCGCAGATATTTCGATTCCGGCCAATGATGACGCTATAGCTTCAATCCGATTGATTCTTAATAAATTAGTATCCGCAGTTTGTGAGGGTCATTCTAGCTATATAAGAAATGCTTTATTATGATTCTTTATTATGATTATATAATAATAAATATAAGAATAATAAATATAAGTCAATTACTTCGGGAACTTGCTATATTTATGGAATTAGTAATCATTCCTGGATTTCTAAAAAAGTCTAAAAAGTACTGGGTATTTTATGTTATTATTCGGTATCCTAAATATACCATATATTTAGATAAGTTGAGAAATAGCCGAGACGGTTAAATCAAAATAATTCTTTTTTTTTAAGTTCGATTTATGTCAGAGGACAATATGAATGTTATACCATGTTCCATTAACACACTCAAAGGATTATACGATATATCAGGTGTAGAGGTAGGCCAACATTTATATTGGCAAATAGGGGGTTTACAAGTGCACGCCCAAGTACTTATCACTTCGTGGGTTGTAATCGCTATCTTATTGGGTTCAGTTGCCATAGCTGTTCGGAATCCACAAACCATTCCGACCACTGGTCAGAATTTCTTCGAATATATTCTTGAATTTATTCGAGACTTGAGCAAAACCCAGATTGGGGAAGACTACGGTCCTTGGGTTCCCTTTATTGGAACTATGTTCCTATTTATTTTTGTTTCGAACTGGTCAGGCGCTCTTCTACCTTGGAAAATCATAGAGTTACCTCACGGAGAGTTAGCTGCCCCAACGAATGATATAAATACTACTGTTGCTTTAGCTTTACTCACATCAGTGGCCTATTTCTATGCGGGTCTTAGCAAAAAAGGATTGAGTTATTTCGGAAAATATATTCAACCAACTCCAATACTTTTACCAATTAACATCTTAGAAGATTTCACAAAACCTTTATCACTCAGTTTTCGACTTTTTGGAAATATCTTAGCTGATGAATTAGTAGTTGTTGTTCTTGTTTCTTTAGTACCTTTGGTAGTTCCTATACCTGTCATGTTTCTTGGATTATTTACAAGTGGTATTCAAGCTCTTATTTTTGCAACTTTAGCCGCGGCTTATATAGGTGAATCCATGGAGGGCCATCATTGACTAGTTTTATAAATCGTTTTTTTTAAGCTTATCCCAATTTATCTGTAGGTCCATATAATAAACTTGTTTGGCGAACATAACATAAACGGAATAAACATAATAATAGATGCAAATATATATGTATCTAAGATCTAGAGTCGTAGAAAAATGTATAATATTATGGAATTGTAAAAAAAAACTTAGGAAAAAGATCTTTTTCCTAAGTTTTTTTCTCATTTTCGAATTTAAATAAGAGTTATTATCTTTTTTTGTTTTGACGTGTTACTAAAAAAAAATGGGTTAGCTAGGTTAAAAGAAGCATATTAATAGTTATATATTATATAATAAGTCAAGCTCTTGTGTATGTTTCGAAAAATTATTTAGGAATTCGATTCCATATGAAATGCGCGTGGTTTACGGTATAGAAGAAACAAATGTATATGTGATATAGGAACTGTCCCCATATTATTTCCCAGTTCACTTTGGATTCCGATGAAAGTCATTTTGTTTAATCTGTGATTGTGCATTGAATAAAAGGATTAATTCAAGGATATAAACTCAATTCAAATAGTAAAGAATAAAGAAGGCAGAATTGCATAAAAGAAGAGTTCGGAAGAAATGCACTAACTAGAACCATATGCATATAAATTACAAAAAAAATATCTCACCCATAGTAACTAAAAATAAGATATGGAAATAGTTCTGATCATTCAGTAAAATTTTTACTTATTGGAGTTTTTTTTAGTTACTTCGACCATATGGAATCCTAGTGATAAAAAAATAAGTAAGAATTCATTAGTTGATTGTATCATTAACCATTTCTTTTTTTTTGTGAAGGACTTAGTTTACTATGAATCCACTTATTTCTGCCGCTTCTGTTATTGCTGCTGGATTAGCCGTAGGGCTTGCTTCTATTGGACCTGGAGTTGGTCAAGGTACTGCTGCAGGACAAGCTGTAGAAGGTATTGCGAGACAGCCAGAAGCAGAAGGTAAAATACGAGGTACTTTATTGCTTAGTTTGGCTTTTATGGAAGCTTTAACAATTTATGGATTGGTCGTGGCATTAGCGCTTTTATTTGCAAATCCTTTTGTTTAATTCAAGAAATAAAAATCTGACCCAATAAGATACTTCTTATTGATTGGTCAAAACTTAATTAAAAATAATAAAATAAATAAGAAGTCAATAAAAAAGGGCTCGAACTGATACAAAAAGAACTCAACAGTCCTATCTATAAGAGGAGAACATATGAAAAATGTAACCGATTCTTTCGTTTCCTTGGGGCATTGGCCATCCGCCGGGAGTTTTGGGTTTAATACCGATATTTTAGCAACAAATCCAATAAATCTAAGCGTAGTGCTTGGTGTGTTGATTTTTTTTGGAAAGGGAGTGTGTGCGAGTTGTATATTTCAAGAATAGGTTGGATCGAACCAGCTGCACTTTAGTTTGCATTTTATATGTTATTTTATTTGTAAATAGTCTAATTTATAAAAAAAATAGTGTATATATAAATAACAAAGAAATAAATAATAAAGAAAAGCGCAAATCTCGACGAATTACTTCTGAATAAATTAATAAATCATATGTGAGAACTATAGCATTTCGTGACTTATTGGTAAATTCACTCTGATTCTCTATCAACCAATAATCTGGAACTATAAACATGGTTAAAGCTAAACTGTTTAAAGTCCAGGCACAACATGGTACTCTTTCTACCACTACGTTAGTACCAAAACGAAATGGTTTAAAAATTTTAAATTAATAGTTGGTAATTTATCCAATATAAAACACTCATATGGATAAAATTATTTGAACCATTTCCCAGAAAAGGTCATTGTACCTTTGCTGAATGGACAACCTATGTATAAAATACAAATTTTTGGATATGAATAATTTGTTTGCATAATTTGATAATTTATAAAAAAAAAGATTGATTTTACTTAATTTTACTTAATGGATTTTACTTAGATATATATACTTATATATACTTTATATATATATATATTTTTTTTATTATATTTATTATATATAAATCATTTTTATATTTTTTATATTATTTTATATTTTTTATATTATATATAAATATTTTATCTATTTTTATATTATTTTGATTTGCATTTTTATACCTAAATATTCCAAATTCTATTAGAAATAAACAAATAAAAATAAAGAAACAACTTTACTGACAATTACAGCTGATCAGAAGAGTCCTCCAAATATTCTTGTATAAATTTCAATATCTTTAAAAATACGAACAGAAAAGAAAGGACAGGTTCATTCCATTAAAAAATATGGGAACCCCCATAAATATAAATGAAATTAATTGAGCATGAGAGCCAAATGAATCGAAAGATTCATGTTTGGTTCGGGAGGAGATTCTGTAAATTGTAAAATTAATAGTAAGAAAATCTACTTTCATTAAATGATTTATTAGATAATCGAAAACAGAGGATCTTGAGTACTATTCGAAATTCAGAAGAATTACGGAAAGGGGCTATTGAGCAGCTCGAAAAAGCTCGGGCTCGCTTACGTAAAGTGGAAACAGAAGCAGACGAGTATCGATTGAATGGATATTCTGAGATAGAACGAGAAAAAATAAATTTGATTAATGCGACTTCCGATAGTTTGGAACAATTAGAAAATTATAAAAATGAAACCCTTCGTTTTGAACAACAAAGAGCTATTAATCAGGTCCGACAACGAATTTTTGAACAAGCTTTACAAGGTGCTTTAGGAATTCTGAATAGTTGTTTGAATAGTGAGTTACATTTTCGTACCATCAGTGCTAATATCGGCATTTTAGGGGTCATGGAAGAAATAACTAATTAGTCCCCTCCTCTACTTTAGTTTAGAGTTCAGGTATTATTTTTTTCCTCTGTTT